TCAGATTTCTCTTTATCGAGAAATCGAAGAAGCGATACAAGGGTTTTGCCAAGCTTCCTCAGTGGTACCTAATTTAATAGGAATCTAAGTTAAATAATTCTATGACATCGGTGTGAATTCTCAGATCCCTTTGGTTCAACTAGGACCATATTTCCTGAATTTCTACGCGAATCAAGTCGAGAAAAGGAAGTTTTCGAATCATTGACTTCAAATCCACTGTCGAACCCTACTCAGTAGAATATGGAGGTAGTTATGGCCGAAGGGGCCAATCTGGTCTTTCACAATAAAGTGATAGATGGAACTGGTATCAAACGACTTATTAGCAGATTAATAGATCACTTCGGAATGGCATATACATCACACATCTTGGATCAATTAAAGTCTCTGGGTTTCCAGCAAGCTACTGCTACATCCATTTCATTAGGAATTGATGATCTTTTAACAATACCCTCTAAGGGATGGCTAGTCCAAGATGCTGAACAACAAAGTTTTATTTTTGAAAAACACCACCATTATGGAAACGTACACGCGATAGAAAAATTACGCCAATCCATTGAAATATGGTATGCTACAAGTGAATATTTGCGACAAGAAATGAACCAAAATTTTAGGATGACAGAATCCTTTAATCCAGTTCATATAATGTCTTTCTCGGGAGCTAGGGGAAATGCATCTCAAGTACATCAATTAGTAGGTATGAGAGGATTAATGTCGGATCCACAAGGACAAATGATTGATTTACCCATTCAAAGCAATTTACGCGAAGGGCTGTCTTTAACAGAATATATCATTTCTTGCTATGGAGCCCGAAAAGGGGTTGTGGATACTGCTGTACGAACATCAGATGCTGGATATCTTACACGCAGACTTGTTGAAGTAGTTCAACACATTGTTGTACGTCGAACTGATTGTGGCACCACCCGAGGTATCCCTGTGAGTCCTCGAAATGGGATGATGTCGGACAGAATTTTTATCCAAACATTAATTGGTCGTGTATTAGCAGACAATATATATATGGGTCCGCGATGTATTGCCATTAGAAATCAAGATATTGGGATTGGGCTTGTCAATCGATTCATAACCTTTCGAACACAACCAATATCTATTCGAACTTCTTTTACTTGTAGAAGCACATCTTGGATCTGTCGATTATGTTATGGTCGGAGTTCCACTTATGGTGACCTGGTGGAATTGGGAGAAGCTGTAGGTATTATTGCGGGTCAATCCATTGGAGAACCGGGTACTCAACTAACATTAAGAACGTTTCATACGGGCGGAGTATTCACGGGGGGTACCGCAGAACATGTACGAGCTCCCTCTAATGGAAAAATTAAATTTAATGAGCATTTGGTTCATCCTACACGTACACGTCACGGGCATCCCGCTTTTCTATGTTATATAGACTTGGATGTAACTATTGAAAGTCAAGATATTATACAGAACGTGACTATTCCACCAAAAAGTTTTCTTTTAGTTCAAAATGACCAATATGTAGAATCAGAACAAGTGATTGCTGAAATTCGCGCGGGAACGTACACTTTGAATTTTACAGAGAGGGTTCGAAAACATATTTATTGCGATTCAGAAGGGGAAATGCACTGGAGTACCGATGTATACCATGCACCTGAATTTAGATATAGTAATGTCCATCTCTTACCAAAAACAAGCCATTTATGGATATTATCAGGGGATTCGTGCAGATCCAGTATAATCCCGTTTTCGCTACACAAGGATCAAGATCAAATGAACATTCATTCTCTTTCTGTCGAAAAAAGTTATATTTCGAATCCTTCAATAAAAAATGATCAAGTTAAACAGGTTAAACACAAATTTTTTAGTTTAGATCTTTCGGGTAAAAAAGAAGGGAGGATTTCTGATTATTCAGAACTTAATCGAATACTCTGTACTGATCATTATAATTTCGTATATCCAGCTATTCCCCACAAGAATTTTGATTTATTGGCAAAGAAGCGAAGAAATCGATTTATCATGCCCTTCCAACCGATTCAAGAACGAGAGAACGGCCTAATGCCCCACTCCGATATCTCGATTGAAATACCTATAAATGGTATGTTCCGTGGAAATAGTATTTTTGCTTATTTTGATGATCCCCAATACCGAAGAAACTGTTCAGGAATTACTAAATATGGGGCTATCGGGGCGCATTCCATCGTCAAAAAAGAAGATTTAATTGAATATCGAGGAGTCAAAGAATTTAAGCCAAAATACCAAATGCAAGTAGATCGCTTTTTTTTCATTCCCGAGGAAGTCTATATTTTACCTGAATCTTCTTCCCTAATGGTACAAAATAATAGTATCATTGGAGTAGATACCCAAATCACTTTAAATACAAGAAGTCGGGTAGGCGGGTTGGTCCGCCTAGAGCGAAAAAAAAAAAAAATGGAACTAAAAATTTTTTCTGGAGATATCCATTTTCCGGGAAAAACAGATAAAATATCTCGATATAGTGGTATCCTGATATCACCCGGACCAGTAAAAACAAATACGAAGGGATCAAAGGAATCAAAAAAAGTGAAAAATTGGCTCTATGTCCAACGGATCACACCTAGCAGGAAAAAGTATTTTGTTTTGGTTCGACCGGTAATCATATATGAAATAGCAGGCGGTATAAATTTAGAAACACTTTTCTACTCGGATCTATTGCAGGAAAAAGAGAATTTGAAACTTCAAGTTGTCAATTATATTCTTTATGGTTATGGAAATGATAAATCAATTCGGGGAATTTCCGACACAAGGATTCAATTAGTTCGTACTTGTTTAGTGTTGAATTGGGATCAAGAAAAAAAGAGTTCTTCTATCGAAGCGGCCCGGGCTTCTTTTGTTAAAATAAGTACAAATGGCCTAATTCGTGATTTCCTAAGAATCGACTTAGTGAAATCCCATTTTTTCTATATCAGCCGAAAAAGGAATGGTCCCTCAAGTTCAGGATCGATCTCTGATAATGGGTTAGATCACACTAACATTAATCCATTTTATTTCCTTTATTCCAAGGCACGGATTCAACAATCACTTAAAAAAAATCAAGGAACTTTTAGTACGTTATTGAGTAGAAATAGAAAAAAGGAATGTCAATCTTTGGGAATTTTGTCATCATCTAATTGTTTTGGAATAGATCTATTAAACGATATAAAATATCACAATGGAATAAACGAATCAACTAAAAGAGATCCTACAATTACAATTAGGAATTCCTTGGGCCCTTTAGGAACAGCCCTTCAAATCGCGAATTTTTATTCATTTTACCATGTACTAACGCATAATCAGATCTCGGTAACTAAATATTTGAAACTTGACAATTTCAAACAGATTTTTCGAATATTTAAATATTATTTAATGGATGAGAAACAGAGAATGGTTAATCTGGACCCATGCAATAACAGCGTTTCTCATCCATTCAAATTAAATTGGTATTTTCTCCATCAGAATTATCATTCTAATTATTGTGAATGTTTCTTCACAATAATTAATCTGGGACAGTTTATTTGTGAAAATGTATGTATAGCCAAAAATGGACCACACCTAAAATCAGGTCAAGTTATAATTGTTCACGTCGACTCTATAGGACTAAGATTGGCTAAGCCTTATTTGGCCACTACAGGAGCAACTGTTCATGGTCATTATGGAGAAATCCTTTATAAAGGAGATACATTAGTTACATTTATATATGAAAAATCGAGATCTGGTGATATAACGCAGGGTCTTCCAAAAGTGGAACAAGTATTAGAAGTGCGCTCAATTGATTCAATATCGATAAACCTAGAAAAGAGAGTTGGGGGTTGGAACGGGTGTATAACAAGAATTCTTGGAATTCCTTGGAGATTCTTGATCGGTGCTGAGCTAACTATAGTGCAAAGTCGTATCTCTTTGGTTAATAAAATTCAAAAGGTTTATCGATCCCAGGGGGTGCAAATCCATAATAGGCATATCGAAATTATTGTACGTCAAATAACATCAAAAGTCTTGGTTTCAGAAGATGGAATGTCTAATGTTTTTTCACCCGGGGAACAAATAGGATTGTTGCGAGCGGAACGGACGGGACGCGCTTTGGAAGAAGCGATCTGTTACCGAGCCATATTCTTGGGAATAACGAGAGCCTCGCTGAATACTCAAAGTTTCATAGCCGAGGCGAGTTTTCAGGAAACTGCTCGCGTTTTATCCAAAGCAGCTCTCCGCAGTCGTATTGATTGGTTGAAAGGTCTGAAAGAAAACGTTGTTCTCGGTGGTATGATACCCGTTGGTACCGGATTCAGAGGATTAGTGCACCGCTCAAAGCAACGTAAGAACATTTCTTTAAAAAAACAAAAAAACAATTTATTCGAAGGGGAAATAAGAGATATTTTATTCCACCACAGAAAGTTATTTGATTTTTGCATTTCAAAAAATTTCTATGATACATCAGAACAAGCGTTTATAGGATTGAATGATTTCTAAGATCCGTACTTTGAATTTTTTGCGGTCCTGTGATTTGTTACATTTACATGTAATTTGTTAATAGTAATAAAAAATAGCAAAGAAATTAATCGCTTGGATCGTGTATCAAGGCCCAACTCCGAGAAAAGAGAAGGTTCCATCGGAACAATTATTTATTTAAGGGTACCTCGTCTCCCCTTTTTTCTTTGAAAAAAAAAGAGAGGAAGTGTGGGGAGAAATGATAAGAAAATATTGGAACATTAATTTGGACGAAATGCTGGAAGCAGGAGTTCATTTTGGTCATGCTACCAGAAAATGGAATCCGAGAATGGCACCTTATATCTCGGCGAAGCGTAAAGGTATTCATATTACAAATCTTACTAGAACTGCTCGTTTTTTATCGGAAGCTTGTGATTTAGTTTTTGATGCAGCAAGTATGAGAAAACAATTCTTAATTGTTGGTACAAAAAAGAAAGCAGCTGATTCAGTAGCGCGGGCTGCAATAAGTGCTCGGTGTCATTATGTTAATAAAAAATGGCTCGGCGGTATTTTAACAAACTGGTCCACTACAGAAAAGAGACTTCAAAAATTCAGGGACTTGAGAATGGAACAAAAGACCGGAAGGCTGAACCGCCTTCCGAAAGGGGATGCGGTTCAATTGAAGAGACAGTTATCTCACTTGCAAACATATTTGGGCGGGATTCAATATATGACGGGGTTACCTGATATTGTAATAATCGTTGATCAGCAAGAAGAATATACGGCTCTTCGCGAATGTATCACTTTGGGAATTCCAACAATTTGTTTAATTGATACAAACAGCGACCCGGATCTCGCGGATATTTCGATTCCAGCGAATGATGACGCGATAGCTTCAATCCGATTTATTTTTAACAAATTAGTATTTGCAATTTGTGAGGGTCGTTCTAGCTATATACGAAATCTCTGATTAATAATAATAGAAAGAAATTATTTTGTGAATTCCATAGATTAATGGAATCTGGTACTCTATTTAATTTACTCTATTTCTGAATCGCACGAAAGAAATAAAAAAAATAAGGCGGGGATATTATGTGATTAGTTCTTAATCCAAAATATACAATTCAAGCGGGCACGGACAAGTAAAAAAAAGATAGTATAGTGGAATCAAAATAATTTCTTAAAAAGTTTTCTTTCTTTCAGAGGATAATATGAATATTCTATCATGTTCCATCAAAATATTTAAAGGATTATATGATATATCCGGTGTGGAAGTAGGCCAGCATTTCTATTGGAAAATTGGGGGTTTCCAAGTTCATGCCCAAGTACTTATTACTTCTTGGGTTGTAATTGCTATTTTATTAGGTTCAGCTATTGTAGCTGTTCGAAACCCACAAACCGTTCCTACTGACGGTCAAAATTTCTTCGAATATGTCCTTGAATTTATTCGAGACGTGAGCAAAACTCAGATTGGAGAGGAATATGGTCCATGGGTTCCCTTTATTGGAACTCTGTTTCTATTTATTTTTGTTTCTAATTGGTCGGGGGCGCTTTTACCTTGGAAAATTATAAAGTTACCTCATGGAGAGTTAGCCGCACCTACGAATGATATAAATACTACGGTTGCTTTAGCTTTACTTACGTCAATAGCATATTTTTATGCGGGCCTTAGTAAAAAAGGATTGGGTTATTTCGGTAAATACATTCAACCAACTCCAATCCTTTTACCCATTAACATTTTAGAAGATTTCACAAAACCTTTATCACTTAGCTTTCGACTTTTCGGAAATATATTAGCGGATGAATTAGTAGTTGTTGTTCTTGTTTCTTTAGTACCTTTGGTGGTTCCTATACCTGTTATGTTCCTTGGATTATTTACAAGCGGTATTCAGGCTCTTATTTTTTCAACTTTAGCTGCGGCTTATATAGGTGAATCTATGGAGGGGCATCATTGAGTAAGTTTCAAAATAGTCTTCTTCGGTTTAATGCAAGGCAATGCATGTCTTGCTCAAGATAATCTACTTCGTAAACATAACTCTATACATAAATAGACAAAAAAGTCTATACGATCTAAAGAAATAGATTACGATATTTGGAATATTTTGGAATTAAAAAAAGGAAAGAGATCTAAAAGATCTTTTTCCTAAAATTAAAATTTGCTTGACTCATTTATATCTGCTTCCAATGAATATTCGTTGTAGATTGGCTTGATTGTTTTGTTCATTTCATTCAACCCAATCTTAGGAGTCATAATCTGAATAAGAATTCTTGATTTTTTTTTAATCGCACATTGTAAATAAAAAAAAGGTTCTATAAAGCGATTCCCATTTCAGTCGGTTTTATTCAATCCAACGATTAACCAAAAGAAAAAAACTAAATTACATGAAGAACGTAAAACTTCTATCTATTTATATGCAATGATTCAGACTACTGAATTCGTCCATTTAGATTAGATTGATTGTACCGATTTTAGATAACGATAAATAAAAGGAAAAGAAGAGTTTACAAAACATGAAAAAAGTGCGTTGTTTAGGTTTAGGAGGGTGGGATTAAAATAAACATATGTAATATATAATCCATGGAATCTGTCTAATGACTGTAAAATAAACCAACTTTTCTTTATAAAATAAATGTTTCTAAAAAAATGATTTTAGAATCAAATTGAATTTGAGATACAAAGAGTTGGTTTACGTTATGGAAGAAGGGCGTGTATATGTAATATTAGGCTAGTTATATATGAGCAAATAGATATATCTAATCTTAATCTGTCCCGCGACTACCAAGAATTTTGATAGGGATTCCAATAAAAGCCTTTCTTTTCGTTTTTTCGTTTGAAACTGTGAAGTGAATAAAGAGATTAAATTAAGAATAAAGAAGGAAGAGTTCGAATTTAAAGAATGATTGATTCGGAACAAAGAAAGAAATGGAAAAACAAAAAGTTATATGAATTCACCAAAACTCTGTGGATAGAAACTCAAAAATTGATATCGAAGCAGTTCTGCTGATTCAATAATCTCATTACTTCAATTTTGAACTCTTAGTTACGTTACTTTGACTGGATGACAATCTATCGATGGAATAATTAAATCA